TGCTCGCTTTCTTGCCACTCAAGTGTACGGCGGATGCCGTGCTTAGGCCCCTTACTTCCCTTCCCTAATCAAAGAGTCCACCGCCTACCTGCCCGGGTATAGGTATGGCGTGCAGGCGCCGTGGATTTTAGGCAGGAAGCTACCGAAGCGAAGAAAAGGCGGGATCAAGAAAAGAAAGGGGGGGTACTACGAGCCCTCTGCCCCACGCATCTAACCAGCTCGCGTGGTTCACCGGTTCCACCGACGTCACCCTTAGATAGAGTCATTCAGTCGATACAGAGGTGCGCTTAAAGTGGGGGGTGTGCTGTCCCGGCTGGGCCCTTCCCCATAAGGCCCCCAGTATATTAATTGCGGGGCATAAGCGCCCTCTTGCTACCCATATGCAAGGCGCCGTCTTAGCCTTCCCTGACCAGGATCGCTCCCACACCTGTAGCGTTCGGCCTCCTCAACTATGTATCGATCGAAAGGCAGGAGCTTTTAAGCCAGGGAGTTGTTACGTCCAGTATGTCCCCCCTCGATTCCCGACATGCTATGATACCCCGGGGGTGGGTAGGAGCGAGTCGAGTCCGTATCGCCGCGGAGCAACTGCAGCGTCCGGATATGATCTATCTACTCGGCAATTCATCCGGTGACTTCACGGTCGCCAAAGAAGCCCCAAGAAGCATCAAACATTTCCGATGAGATCCATGGAGCTATTCTGAGATAGCAAGCACTAGCTCCTGGTGCGACTTCATAAAAAGCAATCATTGATAAGATTGAAGAAAATGAAACGCACGTGGTGGTCATTATAGCGGTTCCTTCTGATCCTAGAAAACGTCCGAAAAAACCGGCTACGGAACTACCGAGCAGAGGCAAAAAGACAATAAGTAGATACATAAGATCGAGTGTATTCATAAAACCAAAAAAAAAGACAATGAAAGAGCGGCCTGTCATTGATCGGCCATGAAGAGATCCCCGTAGAGATGCCTGCCCGGCCAACCAGGTACCTCGGGATGTGTTGTCATATCACGGGAGAGGGGATAATCATGCTGCCCCGTTTCGAGTTATACCTTTTGGGAGTTCTAAGCAACAAACCCAACAGACAGGGGATGAAGCTAACTCAACCAATCCGTATGCCTTGGCCCTTATTTACTCTTGGGCACCTCGTTCAAAAAGAGAATAGTTGTAACCAATAGCGAATGAGACGGCTGGCTGGGATACCAAATCAAGATTGGGCATGTGTTAAGTCGTATCCACCTTAATGTACACGGAGAATGGAAAAAGAGGGCATCCACAAGTCCAACGGTCAAGAGATGGATTATTGGTCAGGTACAAGATTTGGCACAAATTCTTTGAAAGATCCCAGATTAGACCTGACAAAGAAGAAGGGGTGAATTGGACGTTCCATCAGCCCCCAGTATATTAATGGCCAATTCGTTTCAAAAATATTATCAATAGCTTATTCATTCCTTTTTCCCGCAGTTCCTCTTCCATTCTAGGTTGTTTACAGGCTATTATTATCCACGAGACGTAAAAAGGAGACGGCTAATTGCGTTTGCCGGGGATGAGGTTGCCTAACTTACGATCAGTCAACGTATTTACGCTGTGGCCAGAAGCAGGAGCGATAGTTCAACGGCGCACGATACTTGTTTATTTAGCTGCTATAGATAAGGTGACGAGGTTGTGGAATTACAAAGGATGAAACCTTAGTAGCGAGGGAGAGGTTGAGTAAGTAGCTTACGCAGAGGAAAGTAAAATTTTTCATAGCGGCCTGACCATATCTCTTGGGCGGATTCATTGAAACTCTTGCCTAAGTATATTAATTGGGGACCGATCCAAACTATTAATTGCGGAATGTGATAAAAGCACAGCTGTCACGAGTCGATCTATGAGTGAAATGAGTAGACAAGGGGGGTTTTCCAAAAGGTATAAAGGAGAGGTATACCTAGATTGGGGGTTCGGATTTGACATGAAAAGTAAAATTGACAATTGCATATTTTATACACCTGTTTGTTGGCTAAGTTCTTAGCTAAAAAAAAAATACTAGAAGGAGCCCAATGAATAACGAACGACCCCAATTAATATACTGGGCTATTGGTGAAGCCTATTACTCTTGGTACTACTATTGATTTCCCCCTATTTGACGCGAGAGCAGACGGGTGGCGCTACGCACCCCTGTATACTGGACTTGGGTGAAAGAAAAAGAAATAGTAGCAATGGAACAAGGCTATCTATTCTATGCGATCTATTCTATATCTGGGCCATTAACCTCCGCTCTATCTATCCCAGTATAAACATTGGGGAATCCAAGAGTTCTATGCATAATCGAAGTTACCAAATGTAAAGGAAGAAGTGGCGACGCGGGTCATTACAACCACTCCCCATAGTCGTGCTCTCTTAGATCTTTCACGGAATTCTTTATATCAATTTGGCACTCGAGTTGTTCATTTGACTTAGCACATTTCTCGTATAAATCGTGATTTTCTCACCGGGCTAAGCAATAAACTGTTGAACCGAGCGCTCTTGTTGTTTGATTGCCCTTATCGAGTACGGCTTACCTCTTCTTCGACTTTCTCTGGATCAGGTGAAAGGCATAGTGTTTGGGCGAATGCTCATCGACCGGAGTAGTGAATTCTATATATGACCCCCGGGGTCATATGTGTAATAAATAACCTGCCCTCCCGAATTAATATACTGGCACCTCGTTTCACTCCCTTTGGTAGAATAATACCTGCTGTTTCCTTTTCCTACGATTGCCCATCCAATCCAATAGTAGAAGACTTCGCTACCAAGACTATTGGAAGAGGCCTATTTTTCAAAAGATCGAAACACGTTTCCGATCCATGTCTCGTGCACCTAACGATTAGGTCTATGGGAAAGCAGTAAAACATCGGGAAATGAAACTCTGTCTATTCAATCTTGGGCCCCTGGATCAAATATCGCACGAAGCATAGGCTACGCTCCTTTGGTAATCGCTTACTAATCTTACTTATCACCCTCAAAATCAACATTTAGACAGATAACAGGTCTCAGATGTGAAATTCAAAAAATCGGCGCAGGGAATTGAGGCCAAGCGGTTTGAACACCGATTCTAGCTATATTTTTATGTACAAGTATTGGGGAAAGGCCAGAGTATATTAATTGGCGGCCTTTGTCTTGTCTGTTCACAATCGAAGCAGTCAATGAGGCTCCATTTGTGGATTTCGTTCTTACCCGAATTGTGCTTTACACTATCCATTACCAAACTAGCTATCAGAGGTTGGTGTTTTGTTCAATCGCCAGACAGCCCTAGCGTATATTTCATCCCACAACCGAGTCCCCTCTTTAGACCCTGCCACTAACAGCTCTTTTGATACCACTTGTTTAGACCAAGGAAGCGAAGAAGATTAAGAACTAGTGCTGTCGTGCGCGAAACTGGGCGTTGAACAGGTAGATGGGGAACCAAAGTGGGGGTATACTGACTAAACTGATACCGTTGCGGAGACTGCAACCGAATAAGCAACTTCTCCCTTGTTGGGCCCAATTAATATACTAGGCCTCGCATATTGAAAAAATTCTTAACATCTGCTGGCGTAAACGAATACTAGAACTAAAAGTAGAAGCCTCTCATTTCTTATTCGAGAAGTCAGCCTTCATTTCCCACGGGGACCTTAAATTCGCTGCCCTAGCCCTTGAACGAGTGGTTTTGGGTAAACAAATAAGGAAGATTATTTGATCGGTGATATGGTATCATCGGGGGGTAAATGATAGATAAGACATGGGGACGAGGCGACCCAGTATCTTAATTAGAGGTCCAGTACACTTCGCCAGTATAAACATTCGGGGAGTATTAATAGGGAGTCTGGGTAAGCGAGAGTATTCTCAATATGCTTAACACACATAGTCGAGTGAACATCATTAGAAGCGTGCCAGAACGCCAGAAACACCATTGGGTTCGGTATGTGGGAAGAAATTAAGTCCGCTTATCACATTCGTCTAAGATTGAGGCATGATTCTGGATGAAGCTACCGATTGGGAAGTTACAGCGAACAACACTTAGGCACTAATTACTACGGCGCTGGGAATATCAGAGGTGAAATATGTTACGTGACAGGAATGCTATTTTCTTATAGTTGGTTTAAAACCGACGCAATTTATTTGCCACTAATGTCCTTCTTTTCTTTTCTTTATAGTATGCATTTCGTGTAGTGATATTTGAAGCAGGGAAGGCTAAATGCAGAACCAACAGTTCAGGTCTCCTCTATAGACTGATTGAAATAATTCAACCAGTATGACTGGAATTACTACCAGTTTGTATTCATTTGCTTTGTTCCACTACCGCTCTCGTCGAAATAATAAAGATTGCACATTCCCGGTTTTCTCACTTGTCTTGCCCAATTAATTGGTATGAGTATCCCCTGCTGTCTGGTAGGGGAATTGAAATCAATTCTGCGCGCGATCTGCTATTGCCCAGTCTACTTAACCGCCCTCCCGTTGGTCGCCTATGTTTATACTGGTAATTAAGATACTGGGGTCGGACGAGGTGTGGACCCAATTAATATACTAGAGGTCGCCAATGTTTATACTGGCCAATTAATATACTGGGCTTGCCCTCCTGCTCCCTTCGGTCGCCTCACACAAAGAAAAGTCCGCCTAAGCACCCGCCTCCAGCTTCCCATTCTGTCTGATTCCTAACAAACCCAGGGAAGAGATTTATTCGCTACGCACCTGTCTGCTTGCAATAGAGCAACAGAAAGCCTTTATACCCGAATTCATGGGGGGGCCCAGCAACCTACTCACCGACGCCGGTAACCCTTAATACCTTCAGTCCTGTGCACTCTCTGTCCCATATGTTCGCATCACCGGAGCAACACAGAAACTCTTCTCATTCATTCTGTCCAATCTTTAAGCTACTAACGGAGGGGAGAGTCTCTTTCCACAGGTAGGTATTGTTCAATTGACAGAAATGGGGCTTGCATCCCTGGCCTCCGGGTAGGGAAGTTCACTCTCACTCTGGGGAAGAAGAACGCACCTAAGACCTAGGGGAGTATCCTTATCTAACCTAAGCCTAAGGAGCAGCTAAATCTATTATCAATCGCTCCCAATTAATATACTGGCGCACCTCACAACAAGCAAGAACTACGCCAGGGACAGGCAACCCAGCTACAAGGGAACGATCAACAACCATTTTAGGAAGCTAGACGGGATTCACTCTTAACAAGGGCTCCAGCAAGCTACAACTCCGCAGATCAAGCAGGAATCATAAGTCGACGTCAGGAAGAAGATCTTGATTACTTACAGGGCGAAGGAACTCATAGCTAAGAGGGGCGGACCCGGCAACCTACTTACAGACTCCGGCTAAGCAACCTACTTCCCAAGACTCCGGCCCTGCAACCGACTCCCCGACGCCGGTAACCCCTGAGATGTCCCAATCAGTAAATAAGGGAAGAGGAAGAGATGTATTTTACCTCATACGGCCTGCCTTAGACAACAGAAAGCCTGTATACCTAACTCCGGCTAAGCAACCGGACCGGCCAGGTCACTCACCTAAAAACAGAGTTCGTACCCAACCACCTATTCATATACCAGGTCCCCCGTTGGTAGTCTCCCCACTTCGCTCGCCCCAGGTTCCCTAGACTGATGCTGTATCGGAGAACCATAGGTGCGTAGCGGAGATGCTCTTTACCTAAGTGTTTGTTATCAATAGACAGAAGGACGGAGCAAGTAAGCTACTTCCCAAGCAGGTAACTCACTCCCCCATTATTCCTGTCTCATCGGACTCATATGTGCATCTCTTCCCTATAATCTTCCAGAGCCTCCTACCTAGATATTAAGGGCTGCGGCTTTGTTCGGTATGAATATGAAGCTCTCTAGATCGCGCTTCACCTTTCCTTTGTCCAGCACATCTCTATTAAAAGTAGTGAAAGTCTTGCTACAACCTATAACCATTGGAGGATTTTTCCTCACTTCGCTCGCCTCCTCAATCCGCTTTTCTTTTCCTTTGTCCTTGACTACTGGGGGTTTACGCTTGGGTAGTGTCTTACTTTTTATGAGTTGCATCTGGTCTACCATCTGATTAGGCTCTTCTTATTCTTCTGGGAAGTTAAGCTCTTCATCTGAGTCGCTCCCGAAGCCAACCATGTTACAGGTGCTGGGTTCTGCGCGTAAAAGATTTTTTTCTAAATTTGGAACAAGGACCCTGATTGATTTGGTTCTGAATCCACAACTTCCAAGTATAGCACATCCCGAGAGTGTGACCCAGACGCCGAATGATCATGGGGGTAAGGGCAGTCATTTAGATTGTCCGCCTGTTCAGGGACGGTGATTGGGGGACGACAACTGTAAGCTCTATTGTGCTCGCTTGTTTAGGGTAAAGGGCTACTCATTCCCATTACAGTCAATCAGTCATCCCAAGAAAAGTCCTATACAAAACACCGGGCTGGTTCCTAATACGCGAAGGATACTCTATTTATGACATTTGTTTTTTTTTCCAGAATATATTGCTCTAGCCTAGCTAGAGGAACATAAACACAAGGAGACATGATAACGAGGATCGGAACGAAATCGAATGTCATCAAGCAATTCAAGGATTCCAGTTTCACAATGTGAAGGCCCTGCTTTTTCATCAAGGAGTTCTCGCAAGCCCCTTTGGTTGGAGCGCTTTGCTTGACCTGATCGTTGTGCGGCTGGTGGTGCGTTGAGCAGCTCTGAGTTCCGTTTGCCGGGCCCCTGACGGTAGGCTATACAGCAGAGACTTATGCTGTGCGCTGCCAACAACTGCGATTCATTCTTGGCTCCCGCTAGTAGGGCTAAACAACTGGACCATTGAGTAACTGCTCTCTAAGACTACTGAACGACTAGCCAATTCATATACTGGGGGGCTAGACCATTGTTCCACGGGGATTCTTACTCCACTGCAGATACTGACCTTCTTTCTTCGAGGAGCACAATCAACAGCACTTCCAACGCCTTCATCGGAGCAAAAGCGGGCAAGGGAAGTCGCCTTTGAAATTGTTGTAGGATCCGCCTGGTTCTTGGACGTATTTCACAGAAGTCTACATCCCCTTCCAAGGTCCCAAGGTGCTTGCCTAGAGACAAAGTAGATGGGATTTCAGGCTAACTTAGGCTTTGTTGGTACAACACCTAACATAGTAATATAAGATGGCATAGACGAATCCCGCTTTATTTTCTCAAAGAGAAGATTCGGAAGATGACTATTTGTAGGAAGTGGCCCAGTATATTAATTCGGTTGTCCACTGAAAAGAAAAGCGTCTTGCCCCTGGGGATACCAATCAACGCTTTCGGTCGCCCCGGGGTTGCCTCCAATTAATATACTGGGCCCGGATTAATATACTTGGCCTCGATTCCATCTATTGCGAAAGACGATGCCCTAGTTCGGTGCGTTAGGATTGTAAACCCGAAAGCCAACAAGTAAAGGTAAGGAATCTTCTCAATCTCTCCCCCCTCCCTAGTGAACTCGCGCCCAGTATAAACATTGGCCTGCTGGCTTGCAACATGGCTTTCCTTATTTTTTCGCGCCCAGTATAAACATTGGCCTATTGATTGTTTTTTCTTCCTGGTCAATCAAGCTTGAAAGAGTGACTCTTTCGTTTCGGGGACAGAAGTAGAGGGAAGGGCTAGACCTACACTTGTGACTGTTTTCAGTAAAGAGTAAATAGCAGCTTCTAGGGCATCAAAATATTTGAAATTGTTGACTTTCCTAGGAATAGAAAAAAGAAATGTGGGCCGTACCAGTACAATTAGGGGACTAAGACCCACTCTTCTTTTTCATCTTTCTAAAAGCAGAAGCATCTTTCTCTCCTTTAATTACTTCGCACCTTTACCCAATAGTCAATCTTAATTGGATTACAAACTTGCCTTAGAGGTAGTTTTGAGTGGATTAGAAGGAGTTATGAGTGAGTACAGGGTCGAGGTAATCTTGAATGAGTAGCTACTCTTGCTACTTAAGGCTGGGCTGCAAGGAAATATCAACTTATTCAAGCTGAATGGTATTCTTTATTCGCCATATTGTTGGTCAAAGCCCATATGCTATCAGATAAAGAAAGTCTTTCGTTTAGTGCGGGAAAGTAGAATGCATTTTTCGATATCGCTATCGAAAAAGGAGGGATTAGCTTGATTCATGTGGGCCGATGCCCATAGCCCAGGAACAATGAAAAGAAATCGATGAATGTGTCCGGACCAAGCAACGACGCTAGCAGATGAGATTGGACCTATAGAATAGGTGCGTAGCGAAAGAAGCAAGACACTTGGACAGGGTCTAAAAAGCCCATTTTGAGTATTTGACTCGTACAACGAAACGACCTTTCACTCGCAAGACAGGGGTAAGAAAAAGGGCTCAGAATCTGACCCTGAAACTAACGAGTGGGCAGTGGTACCCACGTTCTTCCGTGCTCGTAGGCCCTATGCATCCCGGTATCACAAACGTGCATTTCCCTTATGCATGCAGCCGCTTCACTAATGTGAATAGGTTATACAGAAGGGTGGGTTGGTTATATACTGCGCCTTCCTTCCCCTAATTAATATACTGGCCTTTTGGTATGTATTGCCCCCTAACTATAGATCAGATCCACCGGACGAAAAACTCAATTCCGCACTGCTGCTGAGTCGTCGGACTTATCCACCTCAGGGATTCGTGGAATTTCCGTTTTTGAATTGCGTTGGGGGAAATCTACCAAAGCTAGGCAGATAGATAGACTCCTTTCCCGCTGCTAAGGGAGAGCAAGAAACGAAATCAAATGATTTGATTGTTTTTTCACCAGCGCCCGGGTACTAAGAGTCCTCTCACTACCAACCAGCAGACATCATCATCATCTGGCTGGGTCTTGCCGGTATCAACAACGAGAAAAAACAACCAAATGGAAACAGCAACTAACTATGGCTCTTGGCCCAGACAACGTCCTAGGCGTAGGGGAGATCAGAGCAACAGGGAACGCCTAGACGACGACGCCCCCTGGGCTGCTGTAAGTAGATCGAGAGGTCGTTCCGCCCCTTGTCCCCGAAGATGGGTAATATGTTCTCATACAATGTTGCTCCAACTTTCTTCTAGAGGGCCTAGCTGGCGAGCGATTCCAGTCTGCGGCAGAGAACAAGACAGCAAGCGAGCGTACCCTTGTTCGCTTCTTCTCCACCAAGCACGGAAGTTTAAGGATAACTGTAGGTCGGTGGCTACCTAAGGAAACTCCGATTCGATCTGCCCCCCGGCTGGGAGGCATCTACCTCATCCCGATCACAAGGAGAGGTTCGCCATGATGGGGGGTACAAACTTTCTGGAACGGAAAGAATGAAAGGGACCATCCTTTTTTCGGCATGCTCAAAAGATTTACGGATTCGCAGGGAGCTATTCGCCCTACTTAGTTGACTGACAATGACAAAGGCTTGCGAAAGAAGGCTCCCTATGCCAGTATATTAATTGCGGCGACAACCAACCCTATATTAATTGGGTCGGATCTCACCCAGTATAAACATTGGCGCCTAGTATACCAAGTCCAGTATATTAATTGGCGACCCCGATCAATTGGGGGAGGGAGGCTGTATATCGGGAGCTCGCCCGCCGAATTGAATCTTGAGTAGTCTATCAGTGGTGCGAAGCGGCTTTCCCCCGGGGAGGGTTATACCTTAGTAAGCGAACAGCGGTTCTTCTATGTAGTCGCGCGCCCTTGACTCTCTTAACGTCGAGCTAAGTGACTTTGCGTAGCGTAGTAGAATGAAGGCCCCAATTAATATACTGGCCGACGCTCTCTTATCTATGCGTCTTCGCTAACTCGCTCGACGACTTTTTTGTAGGCGAGGCTAACTCAGCCGCTGACTTCGACTGTAGTGGGCAATTAATATACTGGCGCCTTTTTTTGACCCTTTAGAATAGAATGTTCTTTCATTCATAAAGTGCCAGGGCCCTCTTGATGAATGAAGGGATTCCATCGCCTAGCCCTGTAAGCCCACACCTGTGTAGAGTAGATCGTTCAACACCTGCGGCACAAACCCATTTTTGACCAATTGGTCCGTCTATCATAGGCGACCGAACGGCCGCCCCCCTAATTACTAGACCGACCTGCTATAATAATTCCATAAACACCTAGCGAAGATATGGCAAACAAATAAAGTAGCCCTATGTTCGGATCTGACAATACCATACCATAATCAAAAGGTACAACGGCCCGAGCGACCAGACTTAACATAAATGTAGCCACTGGAGCCATTCGAAAAAGGGAGAAATTAGCACTACTTGGTGAAATAGGTTCTTTTAGAATCAATTTCGAACCATCTGCTAGAGGTTGTAACAATCCGAATGATCCCACTACATCAGGACCCTTTCGACGTTGCACAAAAGCCATTACTTTACGTTCCGCTAGCACTAAAAAGGCGACTCCTAGTAGAAGTGGTAGAATTAAACCAAGTATTTCCGCTGGAACAGCAATGTACGTTTTCGATTTTCTATTCACTCATGATCGGGCCTGACCTGGTCGACCCGATCATGATATTTCTCTTATGATCTGGCCTGGTCGACCCAATCATGATATTGATGGATGGGACCTTTTCTCGAAAAACTCAGGATCCCGAGAAGTTTTGAAGATGGTGCATTAACGTTACTTCGAATGGAATCCCCCTCACTTGCCCCCTTCATTCAGGGCATAAGCGAAGTCATCCATTCTCCATGCTTCTAGTGGCTGAGAGTAAGCAATCCATCCCCCTTCATTCAACGGATTTGTGGTTGAGTCATTCCATTCACTCTGGGTCGGGAATAAGTCTTCTTCTCTTTTGGCGGGTGGGGTGATTACTTGATCAAATAGGGGAAAGGAATCGCTGAGAGATAGATTCTACTGTTTGGTCAGGACGAATGAGTGGCTGTGAAGCATGCTGGAGGCCCTCCCCGAGTCAGTCCAGTCAGAAAGGGGAGAGCCCGCAGTCTAGACTGCATCTCGGGAGTTTGAAGACCATCCCATTTCAACAAAAAAGACAGCGGAAAGAAAATCCCTGTCTTTTTTTCATCAAAACCGTCGGTGCATTTTCAAAAAGCGCATCGTTTAGTTTCTCCTAAAAAAAGAACCCGGGGAACGCATTAGATATTTACCTAAACCAGTAGGTCCTTGAGCCCACCTTAGCCCCCTAATATACTGGGGTCTCTAACTAGAAAAGTAAATGCTTGAGCTTGAGAAGGGCCCGGTGGTCCGTAAAACTCACTAGGATAAGCGGTATTATTGAACCAAACGAAACAACAAGCGATGAAACCACAGATAAAGCACCTAAACTATAAGACAAGTAAGCCTCCATACAAATGCCCGCTTTGCTTTCGTTCATTTGGCTAAGACCTATAGCACTACTTTGGCGAAAGCTTCCCGGTTAAGGTACTTCTGCAATAATACCCAGGCCGCTCATGCCAAGTAACGAAAATCCCCTGCTCAAGAATCGCACTAATGGCACCTTTCTGGAAATTGCAAACAAAAGGAAGACCCGCGCGATAGCTGAAGATAGGGCCCGTGCCACATCAAGAACCCGGCTTGCCGGGGCCGCTTGGCGCAGACGGAACAAAACATGGGTCAATATCCTCCGCAGCCGAATTCACAAGAATCCTCCAACCTGTTTAAACAATCACCTAATCCAAGAGATGAATTGCATCGAAAAACGGAAGTGAGAGGAAAGACCAGATCAACCAGTATAGTTTTGAAAAGCAAGCGCCAGTAAATTAATTTGCTTAGCTTGACCAAGAATTGCTTTTTAATCAGTAGTGAGATTGAGAAGGCATGGCTCTCTAGCCGGGCTTAAGCGAGTTCGAGTTCCTGGCGGTTTCAATGCTCGAGACCCCAGAATAACTTACTCTCTCAAGGCAACATCAAAGAAAGATCTTCTCACTGGGGAGATGAGATCCAGTAATAGTGGAAGTGTGCCGTGAGTGCCAGTTTCATCTTGCCAGTTCAATAGGCAGTTCAATCCTGAAACAAAGCCCCAGTATATTAGGGTCCACGTATTTTGGTTACATGACTAAACTAGCTCTCGTCGCCTGCCCCAGTCATCTAGGGTCCACCGCTTCAAGTATGTTGCTCTAGTTCTCTAGGTCTCGCGGGTCTCTTTTCACACAGCTATCTCTACTCATACCTACCTACTTGAGAAAGTCATCAGTGAGAGCGTCCGAAGTTCACTCAGCTATACCTACTCACATCCAACAATCAGTAATACCTGCCCATGTCTTCAGGCTTCCCAAAGCGATAGCAAGGCCAATAGCTACAGGTCTTTAACCGCAGGAATTAATATACTGGGGGCGAAAACTCTTGAAAGCAACCACTAGCAGCAGTTCGTGCTTCGCAAAGCAGGAAGGCTTGGAATGGGCTAGTAGAAAGCAAGAACTGATATGAAGGTGCAAATGCTTTTTGTAGACTGCTTGGAGCTAAGCTAGTGGAACTGGGATAGTGAGTGGTTGTAGAATAGCAAGCTTTTCGTCCTGTGATGTGAGGGAAGCGAGTGTTAACGAGCTTCTAGGACCATACATAGGTTTTACAGCCACCTGCACAGTATGGTTCGCGAGAGAAAGGAGGCACCGGCAAAGTGACTTCGATAGGCCCCCCTAGGGATAGGTATGGAAAGGGAGGAGAATCATAGCAGGTAGAGCCCCTGGGCATATTCTTATTATAGGTTAATCAACGATGGAGGATCTTCTGTATTATACCTGCCTCTGAGAACAGCAACTTCTCATTTCAGGTGCCGATACCGCGGAATTCGCTTGCCTTTATATTACTTATTCACTCATTGTCAGTTGAACCTTGTCCAGCCACGGTAGTAGAGTAGGCGCATAATAAGTTTCTGCCCGCTTCTCAAAACTAGGAGCGTCTCAATAAAAAAACACGTAGTATATCAAAAAAGACCTTTTCGAGCGACACCTTTCCCACTCCCAATTAATATACTGGACTTTCCGAATGAATATCTGGGGCTCAACTTATTAATATACTGGTCCAGAGCCAAAGCCAATATACTGGGTTCTTAGCAATCTGAGGAGGCTAGCGCTTATCAGACGAATCAGAGGAGGCTTGCCAGCAATTAGTTTAGGACAAGTAGGGATCTAGTGCAGAGGTAGTTGTAACTCTCAGATCCATTAGTGGACCAGCCCTGACTAGCATACTCCCATGAGTAGGTAAGAGCCTAATCCTCTCTTCTTTCTCTAGGGGAGGTGCGACTAAAAGGAGCGGCTGTTCGGCTCCTTATCTCTCCCTGATTCTCTTCTGGGGAGGGCCCTTCTACCCAGCTGCGATCACAACTCTGGGATTCTCCTGGTGTCCAAGTAAGGCCAGCACCTTACGTAGCATCTATTCGACTTCCTCAAGCACAAGAAGAGTTTCTCTTTCCCAACTTTTTGTTATTATGGAAGGGCAGCACAAGAAGGAGTAACTTCTCCTGGAGCGAAGAACTAAGGTCAAGTAAGTGATTCAGGTGCTGGTAGAGAATCTAAGTATTCCCTTTCTAATAAAGCTGCTGGCAGCTCCTAGCCTGCTTCTTCTTCTACGGCGTTCTAGGCATATTAATAGTAGAGAACTAAATAAGTGATTCTGGCCAGGTCATGAGTAAGTGATTCTGGTGCTGGTAGAGAATCAGTCTTATAATCAATAGAGGGTAGAGAAGGGCTATAATAATTGATAATAGCTGGTATCTAATAGTTGTTATTCCCCTTAGCCGGGTATCGAATCGAAGTTAAGATGATCATGAGTAAGTATCTAATCTAAGTTAAGATGACTGCTCCGGGTAGCGAATCACATAATTAAGAGTACCGGTCTAATAGCTGGTAGAGAATCGACCCGGGAGAGAATCATAGGTCATCTAATCAATAAAGATGGAATCAGGATATTAACAAATACCATGGTATCGAATCGAAATACCAGTCTATACTAATGAGGCTATAGAGAATCATCGATTTAGGTATCGAATATACTCTTATATAGACATTGCTGTTATCAGCTTCATATGAAGGTGTCTAATCAAATCTACTAATAGCTCATCTGATAAGGCCATATTAAACACATATGAAACAATTAGCTGGTAGAGAATCAATATACCAAAGAAACCAATATGTTAATTAATAAGATAGTAGAGAATCTAGGTTGCTAGTAAGGTGCTGAGAAAATCCAGTCTATAAGAATTTCGAATAGCTGGTTCTGGTAGGGAATCCAGCAAATAAGGTCTAGTAAGAAATAGTTGTTATTCCCCTGTGCCGGGTATCGAATTTCTTCTCCAGAGTCCGTCCTGGAGTTAGTTATGTGCGGTATCGAATCATCATACCAATCAATAGAGGGTAGAGAATCATCATACTCAGTTGGGGCTTAAATACCCTAATTAGTCTCATATTAACCAATTAGATGGTATCGAATAGAATATATACCTGGGGTCTAGCCAGTTGACACCAATGGGGACACAGTGCAATTTAATGCATTTTATTATGAATACCTTCCAATTCGGATAGGGATAACCTAGAGGTTCCCGAGGGGAGCACAGCGAGAAGTCGAGGCGCGGAGACGCAGTCAGATGCCCTGGAGCGAGAAGTCGAGGACGCAGTCAGATGCAGCACCTGGGCGAGCTTGTGAGACGCAGTCAGATGCCCTGGAGCGAGAAGTCGAGGCTTGTCCAGTCTGTCTGAGCCGCCCGATTAATATACTGGGACAGTTTTGGTATAAAAAACGTGATGGTGCCTGACGTGTCCTAATTATTAGGCCCAGAATAACAACTATGATCCACCCTCTAGCCCTTATCTACCAGTTCTAACATGAGCTAATTGGTTAATATGAGCATTTAGGGATGCTGCAATTGGAGCATTAAGGGATGCTTCTAACATGAGCAATTGGAGTATTTAGGGATGCTTCTCTACCTGCTAATTAGTTAATTAGAGCATTAAAGGATGATTCGATACCAGATAATGAAGGCCAGCTCACTAAGCTTATTAAGCAAAGAGGGCGCTAGGAGAGATATGAGAGATCTTTTCTTTTTCCTCTGAAGGGCAGAGGAGTTACATTTGGGGATTGATCGATAGGATGCATCAAAAGATGCACTTAGTTGAGTTGACTTGACAAAGAATCACTCTCTTGACTTAGAAGATATTCTCTGTTTCCCAACTTTGTCATTATGGAACGCCAACCCAGAAAGAGCACCAACTACCTTATGGTAAGGCACGCCCAATTAATATACTGGCCTAAGCTTAGATTCTCATCTATTCTCTTCTACTTGCACTTCAAGGACATAATAAGGGGCAAGCCGAGCAACCATAAATCTATCAGCCTTTACTATATTAATTGGATCCCCGCTTCCCCTCTATTCTCTTCTTAACGCAAAGCCTTGCTTCGCCCTATGCTCATATTAACCAATTAGCTGGTAGAGAAGCAGCAGAATATGATTCCATCTTCTATACTAATATCGATTGGTCATAACCATATTAGTCTCTTATTAACCAATTAGCTGGTAGAGAATAGCTATTCCTTTGATAATATTATCTTAAATAATCCCGGTGATGGTATCGAATATAAGCCCTTCAGGGCCTAGGTTCCCATGCAGTTTCACTAGCCAAGACTTTTCTATGTGCCATAGTCACCCACCTGTTTCTGCCGGGCTGAAGTCCAGCTTCATGCGAAGCCTAATGCTTCTTTCTCTTAGCCGTCATGATGCGTTACCTAATGCCGGCTCTTAGTCCAGCTATGGTGACCATGACTAGAAGAGGACGGTCGAAAGAAAGACGGCCATGAGTCTGACACTCCTTACGCCTACGCACTCTATATGCTGTCCTTCTCCCCTTCCCCACAGCTAGTGATCAAATACTGAGTCAACTAGAATCGGTACTCCGAGGTCAGAGAGAACTAACTGCTCGATGAGCGTAGCGCTGCTTCTTCATTGTGGCGTCTTCGAGGGCGGAATCCGAATGGAATCAATTCGATCACTGGCAGCCTGATGCAAGAGAACTAATGGATTCGTTCGCTATCCTCAAGGTTTGATTCAACAGAAGGAGCCATACTAATTGCCTAGCTGTGGTTCCCCCTACCGGTGCATAGAAAGTGGCTCTGGCTACTATGGCATTTGCGATTCAACTCAGCCCTAGGAAGAGTCGGTTGATTTATCTCCTAACAGAGCACCATTGGTTGCACCGGATGGAACAATCGATTAGAAAGAATAACGGACGGGGTAGAGCGGTAGCTCACAAGGCTCATAACCTTGAGGTCACAGGTTCAAATCCTGTCCCCGTATCACACTTTTTTTTCGGTATGCCGCTCCGCGAGCAAGGAGCGCCGCGAGCAGAGCGAGAGAACGCAGTGAGCTTTGGTGATGTCGGAATTTTCACCTATTTTTATCTATTTAGTGATGAGTCCGCTAGTTTCTTTGATCCCACTCGGTCTTCCTTTTCCATTTGCTTCCAATAGTTCGACCTATCCAGAAAAATTGTCGGCCCACGAATGTGGTTCCGATCCCTCCGGTGATGCCAGGAGTCGTTTCGATATACGATTTTATCTGGTTCCTATTTTATTTATTATCCCTGATCCGGAAGTCACCTTTTCTTCTCCTTGGGCAGTACCTCCCAACAAGATTGATCCGTTTGGATCTTGGTCCATGATGGCCTTTTTATTGATTTTGACGATTGGATCTCTCTATGAATGGAAAAGGGGTGCTTCGGATCGGGAGTAACCACTAGTGATAGGGCAAAGGGGGGAAGGACATAGAAAAGATCAGATGCCTACATTCAATCAATTGATTCGTCATGGTAGAGAAGAAAAACGGCGCACGGACCGTACTCGAGCTTCGGATCAATGTCCCCAGAAGCAAGGAGTATGCCCGCGTGTTCTGACTATCACACCGAAAAAACCTAATTCAGCTCTACGTAAGATAGCCAAAGTACGGTTGACCAATCGACATGATATATTTGCTCACATTCCGGGCGAAGGTCATAATTCGCAGGAACATCCTATAGTCTTAGTCAGAGGAGGTAGAGTGAAAGATTCGCCAGGTGTGAAATCCCATTGTATTCGAGGAGTCAAGGATTTGCTGGGAATTCCGGATCGAAGAAGAGGCAGATCTAAATATGGTGCGGAAAAACCAAAATCCAAATGAATGGAAGATGCCTCTGGAACGTCGCTCGGCCCTCGTTTTTCAGGGCGAGGTGCGTAGCCCACAACGTTACGCCCTAAAAACTCCCAGTATATTAATTGGCCCTTCCGAATGACCAGCTACGCTACCTCGCTTTTCAGGTTGTGCCCCTTCTCTACTGCAAATAGCGTAAGTTGTTCACGAATCGGATTCATGTCGCCAGTATATTAATTGGGGGCTTGGCTTACACGAGACCGAGCATCAATTTCCTTGGGCAGTCAAAAGACGAGTGGAAGGGGGCTTTTTAACCGAAAGCAGGCGCCAGTATATTAATTGGGGAGGTATATTAATTGGAAGGATCAATTGCAAGCTGCTCGGGAGGTTTGGATTCATAGATGGGCAGAATCCGCTCTTTGCGGGTGGATGCCCAGAGGCTAAAGCAACTGACACCGGTGAATCAATAGTAGTGATATCCACATCCCTGTCCCCTTCTTCTACTATGCATTATGCTCCTCGAAGAAAGAAGGATGGTAAAATGCCTCTGCCAAGCTCGATTAGGTAGGGATCGACATATCGATGTCACGAGAGCTTATGTTGTTGTCGCGAAGGGTGTATATTTCATGGGCACTGATCGGACATGGGAACAAAGCCTGATTCTTTGTTACAACACCGGAGAATCCTAGCGTGCTACCACCAATTGCTTAGCTCAGTGGGAACAAAGCCTGATTCTTTGTTATAGCACCGGACCTCTTCTTTCTCTTTATACATCCCCCTTATACTCCGAAGTCAATAAGCCTATTCATCCTGGTCATGTAAAACCACCTCTGGGCTCTGGGCCTCCTATTCATCCTAATCAGTTCTGTTTCTTCATTGTTGCCCGGCCTGAGTCGTGATTCTTTGTTACGAACCACGCCGTTTCCCTCCTCATGGCCGGATATACCGGAGATCTATGTCGACCGTTGTTTCTTAACAACACCTGTTTCTCTATGCGCAGTTTCTCTAGCTCTTATATCTCACTTTCTTCATTAGACCCACCGGAACACCTTTTCTCCCACGGGGTCACCACCTTCTTTGCAGAGAGGTTATAGTACCAAAGGTGCGTAGCGCTCTTTCCTGTTTGTTACACCACCGGACAATTCTTTAATGCTTTCAATATACTGGACCCAAGTATATTAATCCGGGCCCCTGGTTGGTTCATCCCATTGGCCCCTGCTCCCAGGTAAGAACCCGGTCGAGTGCCTTTGCCCTGCCTGGGAACAAACAGTCATACCTGGAGTCGGAGTAGCTCTAAGACATCCTCCCTTGTTAGTTGTCGCCTGCCTAGAGGTCGCCTTGTTCTCACTTCGGTCACCTCGCTACTAAAGCTTCCCGAAAACAACGTTCGACTTGCATGTGTTAAGCCGTGGGAATAACCAATTCAGATTTGGGACCAAAAGCGGTTAGCAGTGACCATTGAATAAGTCTCTTCGGCTTGGGTTAAAAGCACGGAATGCCGTCACCATCTTCGAATAAAGTCTTTTCTACGGTAGCACCATGAATAGCGCATAGCAAAGCAGCGCCTAATACTCCGGCAACTCCCATCATATGAAATGGGTTTAATGTCCAATTATGAAACCCTTGGAAGAAGAGGAATGTTTATACTGGGCGAAATATAGCTGCTACACCAAAACTGGGTGCAAAGAACCAACCAGATTGACCCAATGGATAAATAAGGAATACAGAAACAAAAACAGCAATTGGACCAGAGAATGCGATTGCATTATAAGGTCGCAGTTGAACAGATCGAGGAGGGGATCCGGAGTCCCAGAATTCATTACTGCTTCTAAATGCGGTATTTCCGATTATTTGAGGGTGTTTTGGCTCGCAATAGACGGTCCTGATCGAGCAAGACGTAGTCCTATCTATCTACCTCTCCAGACACAATATCTTGAGTACCTATGATGGTGACTACATCTGCTGGCATGTGATGTTTGGACATAGAATCGAGTCCTTGTGAATGGGCAGAGCCAGGTGCTCTTATTTTACGACGGTAGGGACGATTGCTTCCATTACTGACAAGAAAGACACCAAATTCTCCTTTAGGTGCTTCAACTGCGGTATAGGTAGAAGGAGCTGGTACGGAAAAACCTTCTGTATAAGGTTCGAAATGGTGAATTGAGGTAGAGTAGACCGATGATCCTGTAGTCATTTGGCCGGCTATGGAAAGAAAAAGCTTGCATCTGCTCTCCCTAAACTATAACCGGTCCCATCTCTCTCCAAACCTAACGTGGTAGTTTCCCATCATAAGGCTTTCTATCTATAGATTGAGCCACCAAGGATCCCATTCGTTCAGAACTCAGTTGACAACTTCTATAGATAAGGCGGAGCGTCCTTGGTTCAGCATTATAGCACATAGGCTTCGGCGCTACTACAGCGCTTCGCTAACCTCACTTCGGTTGCACCACCTCGTTATGAGAATGACGCTTCGCTAACGCGTTGCGTTGTCAGCTTTGCTACCGACGCTTCATCTTAAGTGCTTCGCTACCGAGGCGACCTCTTCTTTCTAGAGGTCCAGTATACTTCGACCGGAGGTAGCGTAGCTCCGGGAGGCGACAACTAACAAGGGAGGGACGCTGTATACAACGACCGGAGTGAGGTAGCGTAGCTCTAACATCCAGTATATTAATTGGGACGGGAGCGCCAGTATATTAATTGGGAAGGCTGAGGGAGTGAAGCGGACATTTCGAAATGACAGCATCGAAGATATTTTCATCTACACGGTCACGGCGGACTGCGTTCCGGAGTTGCCTACTTGACAGAAGGGGCGGGCACTCTCGGCTCGGAGGTAGGCACTCTCTTCAACCCCACGTTACTTTGATAGTTGTGGGGCACTGTGTACTTACAGCCTCTACGAGTTGCTTGCAAGTGAATGGGGCCGGTGCGTGGCGAACGGAACTCCCGCGCCCGAAGGAAGCGACCGGGAGCTCTCTAAGAGAGAGCTC